GGATTTCTGACCACATTCTCCATAGGGCCCTCTTATCTCTTCCTTCTCCGAGCTCGGGTTATGGAAGAAGGAACCGAGAAGGAGGTATCAGCAACAACTGGTTTTATTACGGGACAGCTCATGATGTTCATATCGATCTATTATGCGCCTCTGCATCTAGCATTGGGTAGACCTCATACAATAACTGTCCTAGTTCTACCGTATCTTTTGTTTCATTTCTTCTGGAACAATCACAAAAACTTTTTGGATTATGGATCTACTACCAGAAATTCAATGCGTAATCTCAGCATTCAATGTGTATTCCTGAATAATCTAATTTTTCAATTATTCAACCATTTCATTTTACCAAGTTCAACGTTAGCCAGATTAGTCAACATTTATATGTTTCGATGCAACAACAAGATGTTATTTGTAACAAGTAGTTTTGTTGGTTGGTTAATTGGTCACATTTTATTCATGAAATGGGTTGGATTGGTATTATTCTGGATACGGCAAAATCATTCTATTCGATCTAATAAGTACCTTGTGTCAGAATTGAGAAATTCTATGGCTCGAATTTTTAGTATTCTCTTATTTATCACCTGTGTCTACTATTTAGGCAGAATGCCGTCGCCTATTGTCACTAAGAAACTGAAAGAAACCTCAGAAACAGAAGAAAGGGGAGAAAGTGAGGAAGAAAGCGATGTAGAAACAACTTCCGAAACGAAGGAGACTAAACAGGAACAAGAGGGATCCACCGAAGAAGACCCTTCCCTTTATTCGGAAGAAAAGGAGGATCTGGACAAAATAGATGAAACAGAAGAGATCCGAGTGAATGGAAAGGAAAAAACAAAGGATGAATTCCACTTTCAATTTAAAGAGACATCCTATAAAGATAGCCCAGTTTACGAAGATTCTTATCTTGATACCTATCAAGATAATTGGGAATTGAGAAGACTTAAAGAAGATAAAAATGAAAAGGCTTATTTCTGGTTTGAAAAACCTTTTGTTACTTTTATCTAAAATCTAAATATCTAAATATCTAAAATCTAAAAAAAAAAAATCTTTAAATAATCTAATCTTTAAATTTAATTAAAAACAAATATAAAAATTAATAAAAAAAGTGATACATAAAATAAATACAAGAATAGATAAGACGAAATTCGTCCACCTCCCATATATTTAATCCCTTCCCCTATAAAAAAACTTACAACACCAACCCCATTTGTAATTCCATCAATTATACGTCTATCAAAAAACTGAGTTAGTTCAGTTAATCCTCTTATACCTATAGTAAAAACCCTAGTATAAAAAATATCTATATAACCACGATTATATGACCAATTGTATATTACATTTTTTATTTGGTCCAAGAAAGTTCTTTTAAGATCCCCTTTGACAAAAAAATTGATTAAATCCAAATTTTGGAAAAAAGAATAAGAAGACCCATATAAAATATATGCTATGAATAGTCCTAAACTTGCTATACTTACTGAAAGAAGTGCATTTGTAAAAAATTCATATGAATTTACCGAATAATTCGAAGTTGGATAGAAAAGATTTGTTGATGGGGTTAACCATTTCGATAATATATCAAAATCAATTATTCCTTCATCAAAATGAATTCCTATGGATCCAACGAACAAAGTAAATATTACTAATACAATAAGAGGAAATAACATAGTATTGTCCGATTCGTGAGGATACATGGAAGTTTTTTTATTTCCAAAGTAAGTACTAAAGTTTCCTATCCTATTTCTTACATTATTATCAATTTTCGATGTATCTTTGGAAAAAAAAGAGACCCTATTACCCATTGTTGATAAAAGTAAATTTCTATTGACTCCCTGGGGTCTTTCTTTTCCCCATAAAGATATTGAATATAACGAACTATTTTTAGTGCTACTATAATTTTGAAAATGAACACGCAAATGCCCATCAAAGGTAAGTAAATAGACCCGAAACATATAAAATGCGGTTAATCCCGTTGTGAAAAAAGCTATTATTGCAAAAATTGGAGAATACAACCAACTATCATTAAGAATTTCATCTTTGGACCAAAAACAAGCAAGAGGTGGAATACCACAAAGAGAAAGTGTACCCAATAAAAAAGTAGTTCTTGTAATTGGAACATATCTTCTTAAACCACCCATAAGAACCATATTCTGACTTTTTTCTGGTGAATATCCAACAATAGGTTCCATTGAATGAATAATAGATCCGGATCCCAAAAACAATAAAGCTTTAGAATATGCATGAGTGATCAAATGGAATAAAGCAGCTCGATAAGAACCTATACCTAGAGCTAACATAATATAACCCAGTTGAGACATTGTAGAATAGGCTAAGCTTCTTTTAATGTCTCTTTGAGCAAGAGCTAAAGTAGCCCCTAAAAATAGTGTTATTACACCTATTAAAGAAATGAAATTCATTATATAAGGTATAGCTATGAAAAGAGGAAGAAGGCGAGCTACAAGAAAAATGCCTGCTGCTACCATAGTAGCAGCATGTATAAGAGCCGAAATAGGAGTGGGCCCTTCCATGGCATCAGGTAACCATACGTGAAGAGGAAATTGTGCGGATTTCGCAACTGCACCGACAAATAATAAAAAAGCACATAAAGTAACAAATAAAGAATTGACCCCATTATTATGGATTAAGTTTTTAGATATTTCGAACAAATCTCGAAATTCGAAACTACCAGTTATCCAATAAAAACCTAATATTCCTAACAATAAACCAAAATCCCCTACACGATTAGTTACAAAAGCTTTTTGACAAGCACTTGCTGCAGTTGGCCGTGTGAACCAAAACCCTATTAATAAATAGGAACACATTCCCACCAGTTCCCAAAAAATATAAATTTGTATCAAATTGGAACTAGTAACCAATCCCAACATAGAAGTATTGAAAAAACTCATATAAGCAAAAAATCGCAAATATCCTTGATCGTGAGACATATAATTGTCACTATAAATAAGAACCATGATTCCAACCGTAGTAATTAGTATTGACATAATAGAAGTAAGTGGATCAATCAAGTATCCGAACTCTAAGGAAAGATCATTATTGATGGTCCAAGACCATAGATATTGATAGATAAAACTTCCATTTATTTGTTGAATAGATAGATTGGCCGAAAATACCATAGCTATACTTAAGAGTAAAACACTAGGAAAAGCCCACATGCGACGAATTTTTTTTGTTGCTGTTGGAATAAGTAAGAGTCCAACTCCTATTGACATAGTAACAGGAAGTGGAAGAAAAGGTATTATCCATGCATATTGATATGTATGTTCCATAAAAAAAGAAATGAAACTTTTTTCTTATAATTGCTAATTATTTCCGATTCACCAATTCTTATCTCTTTCGAGAAAAAAAAAACAATACTAAAAGAAATCACCAAAAAAAGACCTAAATTTTCTAGTTCATTTTTTTAGAGTGGAATAATTACCTAACTTATTATGTAATAAATTGATTGGATTCCATTCCAATTCAATAAAGAAAACTTATCTTTATCGGAAATATTATGATACTCCCGACTTCGTAGAGAACTGAAATAAAAAATGATTAATGTTACTGATTAATGTTACTTAAGTAATGGAATGTCTTGTTTAACAGATCAACGACTAGTTTAGTTCGAATTTTCATTTAAATTATGGGCATAGCGCTCTAAATTTAATCCATTTTTCTTTTATCCTATTTTTTTCCTTCGTATATATTATATTTATATATGTTATGTGTGATGTGCACGTAACTAACGTATAAACATATATATATATCATGTATACATGTACATATAAATATATTTGTATTATATATATTTGTATGTTAAGGTAAAATAAATGTATATTAAATAAAAAGTATATTTAAAATAAAATTATCGACATACATAGAAATCTACATACATAGAGAAATCTACGTATATAGAATAAGTCTAGAAAAAAGAAATAAGTATAGATAATGACTAAAAAGAAGATCTATTTTGAACAATACATGTCTTTCACATACAACGATAAAAATAAGTAACCTTTTTTTTGAATGGCAGTTCCAAAAAAACGTACTTCTATGTCAAAAAAACGTATTCGTAGAAATATTTGGAAGAAAAAGGGATCGTTAGCTGCAGTAAAAGCTTTTTCTTTAGCGAAATCGGTTTCCACTGGGCATTCAAAAAGTTTTTTTGTGCGACAAACAAATACTAAAGCCTTGGAATAATCTCAATTGACATAGCCCCAAAACAAAAACTTCATCTTAAAAAAGATGAATGATTTACATTAACTAATATGTTTTTCTCTATTAAATTCCTCAATATTAGTTAGAACGAGCTGCTGTAATATATAGAATAAGAGTTTTTGTATACTGGGTTCGAAGTATTTTTTTTATAGAATAAGAGTTTTTGTCTACTGGGTTCGAAGTATTTTTTTCCTATCAATGAACTTTTCACAATAGAATAACAATAGAATAAAAGAATCTTTTTCTATTTTTCTATTGTGAAAAGTACAGTACAATTGCGATAGAGATTCAAACTTTTTTCTTATATGCCTATCCAAAAATTTTAAATAACGAGTATTAATACTTTTCATTATACTCTTTTCATTATACTAAAGTATGGAAATCATTATAAAAATAAATAATTTTTTGTATTTAGTGATGAAATTATGATAGATATGAACTCCTAGTTATTTGATTTTGTTCGTTGAAAAAATTGATCTTTTTCATTTTGAATCCATGAAATCCAGATAAATGAAAAACAAATCATCAAAAACAAGAAAAAATAGAAAAAAAGTAAAATTCGGAGTTTTATACCTTAATTGGGAAAAAACTATTGAGTTCCAACTGTTTCGAGAGAATTTTGTTTCTAGTACGTGAAAGTTTATTGTTAAAAAACCCGTAACGATAATACCGAAGTATTATTGACGATTCAAATATGAATTTAAATAATTCTTTATCTATCGATTCTACTATTTCCTGAATTATATGGAATTGTTGAATCTCGACGATTAAACATGAATTGACTATTA